GAGGGTGCCCTAAACCGGGGATTCACCGAGACAAACAAGAGAAAATGGCTTTTAAAGGGGGACAGACTATGCCTTTCTTTTATTTCGTTTTTATTTTCTGCCTGCTGAATAAAAAAAGAGTAGGATATAGCCCTCTACCATATCTAGACAAATAAAATAGTCTATTTATTTATCTGGACTGCTAAGTGCGGAGACGGGAATCGAACCCGTGACCTCAAGGTTATGAGCCTCGTGAGCTACCAAACTGCTCTACTCCGCTCTGTAGGGCCAAAAACTGGTGGACGAAAAAGATTGAATACAAGTCTCTACCATGTCTAGACAAATAGAATAGTCTTTTTATACAGACTGGAGCGGGTAGCGGGAATCGAACCCGCATCGTTAGCTTGGAAGGCTAGGGGTTATAGTCGACGTTGGTTGATTATTTTTAACGTCTCTAATTCAAAACCGAACATGAAATTTTTATTTCATTCGGCTCCTTTATGGCTATTCTAACCACTTAACATCTATGTCAGCTTTTCTGTCTGAATGGAACCAAAGCTCTCCGCTTTCTAGATGATCCCTATAGAGTAGGGAGATAGAAATTCTCCTAAATATCCATCTAATCTACTTACTTCGTTACCTAATTTCATTCAAGAGATCCTGAGGAAAAGAGCTGGGTTTCCACCGAGCTGAAACAATATCCTGATGGTTCTAGTAAACCAAAACTATCGTTTTTTAGCTATTGGGCTTCTATTTCTTTTTTAAATAAAAGAAGATTTAGTTACGATTGGAAATAAACTTTTTTGTATCTTCATCCATAGATCCTTTACTCATATTTAAAAAATTGGAATACTTAATCCAATGCAAAATTATGCTTCGCGACTCTGTACTTATAATCAAATCTGTCTGTACTTATAATCAAATCTGTATTTTGCATGCAAATTTAATTAGTCTTTGCATACTAATCGCGAGAATGTATATTCTTCCTCAATATGCTATTGAGAGGAAAAGGATTAAACCCTTTATAAGAACTAAAGTTTTCATCGGAATATGAATATAAAAAACTTAAGGATGTCTTAAGTATATCATTTCAAATTCAGTTATTAATAGAACGAATCACACTTTTACCACTAAACTATACCCGCTACATGTAGATTATGATACCAACGCTACCCTTTGTCAAGGGGTAACCATTCGAGGAATTCCACCTACGGAGAAAAGTGAGCAGTTGGTACTTCAATCGCGGGCCTTTACTTTAGGATTTAGAAGGCCTCCCTTTAGTCTGTAAAAGAAATCTCTTATTACCATCCCACTAGAGTATGAACCAAATGTATGCATTTCGATTAGGATCGTATTCTTCGTATTCTATAGTTTGATTATTCCTACAATATATACTAAGAGATATAGGAGACAGTACAGTCCCATCAATTCCTTTCTTTCTTTTTTGGTAGAATAATTTTTATACTCTGCAGTATAAATTCGACTGCCCACTTTTTAGAATAAAATTGTTGATAAAACTCCAATAACAGACAGATAAGAAGTATACCGCTGAACATTAATACCCAGTCACATGGGTATATGCAGAGTCCAAATTCCTTTATACCCCCCCATTAGAATTAGGGGAAATAAAACATAAATGAAGAAATTTCTCATCATAAGATCAGCCAATAGAAAAAAAGTCCCTAATTCTGCAGAACATTCTGAGCACGGGAAAATCGCCCCTTTGCCCTTTTTGAACCTCACCGCGAATAAACTTCTATATCTCAATATAGAAAAAAAATATCTATATCTATATATTATGTATATATAGATATAGATATTTTATGTACATTATGCAGTAGACCTATAATGGGAAATGAAAGTGGCTAATTTTTGAATAAAAAGCCCTTTTAACTCAGTGGTAGAGTAATGCCATGGTAAGGCATAAGTCATCGGTTCAAATCCGATAAAGGGCTTTTCCACTAGTGGTAGAGTAATATCACGGCAAGAGAGAAGTCATCGGTTCAAATCCGATAGAGTACTTTTCTACTAAATTCATTCACTTTTTTCTTTTTTTTTTTTCTTGAATTTTATGATTTCATTTAGTGGTAGATGCCCACTTTTTTGGCCTGAATACTAAACGAAGCACAGAGTTTAAATTGCAAAAAAGAAATGAAATTGGGCTCTTTTTCCTGTTAGAGCAATCAAATCAATATATGTCTAGAATCCTTTTTATTAATCTATTCTTATTCTATACCCTTTAAAAAAAAAAAAGAATTCCCCTAAAAAGCACGGGATGATCCGTGAATTAACCCAACCATCAACTAAAATAAAAAAAAAAATCCTATGAAAGCATAACAGAAAAGTAGGAAAGACTCTTTGCTTTGATCTATTTATACTCTTCGAGTATATTGACAATTCCAAAAAACTGCTCATACTATCATTATAGTATAATAACGAGTGGTTCCATATAGCATTATCGTCTAGTGATGCCCCCATCGTCTAGTGGTTCAGGACATCTCTCTTTCAAGGAGGCAGCGGGGATTCGACTTCCCCTGGGGGTAGGGAGTATTATAAAAAGAGGTTAATCTATAGATTATCAAAAACCCTAGAAAAAATTCTTCCTGGGTCGATGCCCGAGCGGTTAATGGGGACGGACTGTAAATTCGTTGACGATATGTCTACGCTGGTTCAAATCCAGCTCGGCCCAAAAATCTGGGGCTTCGTGAATATGAACTAAATCCATTTTTTTTCTTCCATAAAAAAAATATCAGATCCATATATCCGACCTTTATAAATATAAATAAAGGATAAAGAGAAAAGAAAGGGAAAATATATTTCGAAGCCATATCTCTCTGATTCTTTTCTTAACAAAGAAAAGATTTTTTCTTATTGAAAGGTGGATTATCATTTTTTTTTAGGGATAAAAAATCGCGACATACTAGTTATGCTACTCTCACTATACCCACATAGGATATGTGGGTATGTAGTATATAATTCATCTATTTCTTAGAGTACGACAGACGAATCTTCTTAATGGTTCTATTTAAGAATAGGTATGCCATACACCCCGCAGGGATTGTAGTTCAATTGGTTAGAGCACCGCCCTGTCAAGGCGGAAGCTGCGGGTTCGAGCCCCGTCAGTCCCGAACTAGGGTTCAATGAATGGAAAAATTCATCTTTCTCTTTTTCATTCAAAATTTCCCTGAAAAAAGTGGGCAGAAGGCAATATCAAATATCTGTGGGAACCCTTATTGATAAGGAAAGACGTACATATCATACGTGGATTAGTATAATTTAGGATATTACTCTATTTTTATGGTATGATGATACCATCCTCATCTTAACTTCCTATTTGACTCTTATGGAATAGAGTTCCGGTAAAATACCGGAATCCATACACAAATTGTATTCGTTTATTATTAGAGAATGAATATAATTAGTTCCTTTTTGAGGGTTATTATAAACCACACCACTTCCATTTTGTAGTTCCAACTTTGTTTGTGTATATTCAATGAATTCTTGGAAAGAATATACCTCATTCTCAGGCCATTTGCCGACCCCTTTTTTTATGAATCCGCTCTCATCTTTAAACTCCAAAAAACAGATATTGATAGTAACCTAAAAAAACTAAGCAAACTTTTTCCTAAATTAAAATATTGGATCTTTTTTATTTAAGATCCTCTTTTCTCCATCTCATTTCTAATTCTACTGCTTATTTGGATCTCTATGTAACCCATCGCCAGAAAGTCGGTCATATAATACATACATACATAATTGTATGTATAACTATAAGAAAAAGGAAGGGAAATTGGATAAGAAAGATTCTTGGCTATACATATATATATAGAAAAGCAAAAGTCGAAAAGGATGAAAAATAGAGGGGTTCAGAATCCAATCAAAAAATCTATTTTGGTCTTAGTATGGATAAGGGATCTTCCTATGTTATATTATTCTACTAGCAACCATGAATTGATTTGATAGATCCTATATTCATAATATTGAATTGATTTAGTATTATCAGAATGCAAGTCCTCCCCTTGAATTTACAGGATACCCCCTTTTCCTCTCCATGGGATTACATCCCGAGTTATTGTGAAAAATAAAATAAAGAGGTTATGGAAGTAAATATTCTCGCATTTATTGCTACTGCATTGTTCATTCTAGTTCCTACTGCCTTTTTACTTATTATTTATGTAAAAACTGCCAGCCAAAATGATTAATTGGAATTCCAATTAATCATTGAAGAAATGAAAAAGGGATTAAACAAAATAAAAATCCAAGTCTTAAATGAAAGGATCTGGTTGGAATCATAAAGTGTGGTAGAAAGAACTACATATAGTTTTTTCTACCACACTTTATGATTCTTTCTATTATATTATCTTGAATCTACATGGAATAGATTAGTAGATTGAAATAGTAATCTAATTCAACTTCTTTTTTCACTGGATCCACTTAATTTCAAGCAAGTCAAAAAAAAAAATAAATCGAAGACAATTCCTCATTGAAGGAATCCATGGAGAGGGAGAAAAATAATAAGAGAATAGACTATAGTAAAAAAAACTATAGTAAAAAAAAGTAAATAAAAGGAAAAAACCTGCGAATCTTTCATACTTAAAAATGACGTGAGATGCTTCACGCGAGATCCTTCAAAAAAAAAAAAGAACAAAAAGAATTTCTAAGAATAAGAAAAGAGTCTAAATGAAAAATGTGCGATATGTTGTGAATAGCTTCATGTAAGAAAGTCTAATTTTCTTATGTAAAGAGCTTTATTTTGACTCTTCACTTCTAGTAGAAATTCTTAATTACTATAATCGTTCTTTCTATTCTATTTCTTTCTATTCTATTATAGTAGAATGGAACATAGTAGAATAGAACGACTGACTCTTTCTTATTCTTAAAAGAGTTTTTTACAAGAGTGAAATAAAACTAAAGAAAGAGAGAAAAAATAAAGTTTGACAAAATGATTAATGCAAAACGATCAATTAAAGAAAAGAGTTGATACTACAATTGGACTACTCAATCAATTAGTAGTATCCCTAGAGTCCACTTCTCCCCCATACTACTAGCGAAAGAGAAAATGTAAAGACTACCATTAAAGCAGCCCAAGCGAGACTTACTATATCCATGTAAATTATGTCTCCTATTTATATGAAGGAATTATTCTACTATTGATCAATAATCATAGTGGAATTAAGGGCACAGAGTCAAAATTCTGCCCTAAGACTATAGATGAATCAGTTAAAGGAATTTACTCCTAACAAATTTTTATATTATTTTTGGTAGAATTGGAAAGTATTAAGTATAAATATAATACATATCCCTTTAAAAAAGGAGTGGGGGAATGTCCTAACTAGAAGACGCGGGAATAGAGAGATTTTTTCTTCCTTTTGTTACCTTTTTATTTTTATAAGCAAAGCACGTCAGAATATACCATAAAATTAGGATAGATAAATATTTATTGGATACCTACCTTACCCATACCTTACCCATGTTTTTTTTTGAGCTAAACCCTACTGCCCCACTTTCTATCTTTCTATGAAAGAGTGAGGAGACCTTACCCACAACGAGGAGACCTTACCCACAACTCTGAAATTGATTTTTGATCAGCCTATTTACTCTTCTAATTCTCGACAGAATCTGTAGCCTTTCTTTACTTTAGTGTATGTAGTAAGATGTACTAAAAAAAAATGTATGATAATTAGGAAGTCTTGATATTTCTTCGCAAAGTCCCTTCTTCAATTTTAGATTTTAAAAAGAAAGCCCTTTAGGGCCCTTTGGTGGATACGAAGGTTTCTGACACCTTAGCCTCATAGTTTGAAATTCCTGAATCGAATTAATAAAAGAATAAGGGAAGGCTACCTCATCTCTGTTAGTAGCTAACGGGCCACTGCCGCCAAAACAAACCCTAGTTTGAGGATAGAACTATGGTATGGATTCTCAAAATCCAGTATCGCCAGACCTAGTTACTCTCTTGCCCCAACTTATGGGGTAAGTATTTGATTGATCAGGCGGCACCCAGATTTGAACTGGGGATAAAGGATTTGCAGTCCCCTGCCTTACCACTTGGCCATGCCGCCAAAAAATCCGATCTAAAATCGAGAAGTATTCATCCATATTTTCTTACTAAAACCCCTTTGCTTTTATCTTGAATGTAATTCTACTGAATTTTTCCAATCGTTTTCAAAAAATCTATTTCTGCTTTTTTGGATCCTGTTTTGCTTATTTTCCTCGATGGATTCTATGTTAAACATAGCTTAGAAAACTTCCCTTTTCTTTCTATTCTATACAAATTGGAACCATTAACTAGAACTAGAATTTTTTTTTTTGAATTGCAGTAGTAAACGACTCTTAAATCGGTATTCTCTCCTCCCATTCCTTTTAATGGCATAATAAAATAGAATAAAAGTTTCCCGAATTGTATATAAGTAAACTCCTGGTCCGAACAGCATTATTATCTATGGATCCCCCTTATGTACATATCCCTATGGGGAATCATGCTTTTATTTTTCATTGCATTAAATATTAGGTGGATAACTAGATTAGCAAGTACTTAAAAAAAGTAAGTACTTTATTTTAGGATTCTACAACGAAATCCTTTCTTTTTCAGAAATTCTACTGCTACAAATACTAGAAAACAAAAAAGAACCTTCAAATTCTTTTTGAAAATAAAACTAAGCGTACTATTCTAAATTCTAAATCGAACTAAAGTCAAACTTTCTAGTGCTTATTAATTTTATGGCTTTATTTCTTTCATAGAAAGTAGCTAAAACGAGAAATCTTTCCTATCCAATCTGATTAGAATATCATAAACTTTAAGTTTAAGTGGCAGAATTTTTTCTAGGAGTTTTTTTTTCAATTCATTTTAATTCCATTTCTACCCCTGCAAAATTGGAACTTTCGTCAAAATTATCTCTATTCATATGTATGAAATACATATATGAAATAGTATGTGGAGTTCCCTAGAATTTCATGTGATTCAGTAAACAGAATATAGATTCCATGATTGCTAGATTGATCCGTAGGGATTGATAAAGAGTGAGCTGATAATGGAATTTTTTTTTGATAAATAGGAAACTTAAGATTAAAATGCTCCGGAATGGGAATGAGGGAATGTCCACAATACCCCGATTTAGTCAGATCCAATTCGAGGGATTTTGTAGGTTCATTAATCAAGGCTTGGCAGAAGAACTTGAGAAGTTTCCAACAATTAAAGATCCAGATCACGAAATTGCATTTCAATTATTTGCGAAAGGATATCAATTGCTAGAACCCTCGATAAAAGAAAGAGATGCTGTGTATGAATCACTCACTTATTCTTCTGAATTATATGTATCTGCAAGATTAATTTTTGGTTTCGATGTGCAAAAGCAAACCATTTCTATTGGAAACATTCCTATAATGAATTCCTTAGGAACCTTTATAATAAATGGAATATATCGAATTGTGATCAATCAAATATTGCTAAGTCCTGGTATTTACTACCGCTCGGAATTAGACCATAAGGGAATTTCTATATACACCGGGACTATAATATCAGATTGGGGAGGAAGATCGGAATTAGCAATTGATAAAAAAGAAAGGATATGGGCTCGCGTGAGTAGAAAACAAAAGATATCTATTTTAGTTCTATCATCAGCTATGGGTTCGAATCTAAGAGAAATTTTAGATAATGTTTCCTACCCCGAAATTTTCTTGTCTTTCCCGAATGCTAAGGAGAAAAAGAGGATTGAGTCAAAAGAAAAAGCTATTTTGGAGTTTTATCAACAATTTGCTTGTGTAGGCGGAGACCTGGTATTTTCGGAGTCCTTATGTGAGGAATTACAAAAGAAATTTTTTCAACAAAAATGTGAATTAGGAAGAGTTGGTCGACGAAATATGAATCGGAGACTGAATCTTGATATACCTCAGAACAATACATTCTTGTTACCACGAGATGTATTGGCCGCTACAGATCATTTGATTGGAATGAAATTTGGAACGGGTATACTTGACGATGACGATATGAATCACTTGAAAAATAAACGTATTCGTTCGGTTGCGGATCTGTTACAAGATCAATTCGGATTGGCTCTTGGCCGTTTACAACATGCCATTCAAAAAACTATCCGTAGAGTATTCATACGTCAATCGAAACCGACTCCACAAACTTTAGTAACTCCAACTTCAACTTCGATTTTATTAATAACTACTTATGAGACCTTTTTTGGCACATATCCCTTATCTCAAGTTTTTGACCAAACCAACCCATTGACACAAACGGTTCATGGGCGAAAAGTGAGTTGTTTGGGTCCTGGAGGATTGACGGGGAGAACTGCAAGTTTTCGGAGCCGAGATATTCATCCGAGTCACTATGGGCGTATTTGTCCAATTGACACGTCCGAAGGAATCAATGTTGGACTTACTGGATCTTTAGCTATTCATGCGAGAATTGATCACTGGTGGGGATCTATAGAGAGTCCGTTTTATGAAATATCTGAGAAAGCAAAAGAAAAAAAAGAGAGACAGGTGGTTTATTTATCCCCAAATAGAGATGAATATTATATGATAGCAGCAGGAAATTCTTTGTCCTTGAATCAAGGTATTCAGGAAGAACAGGTTGTTCCAGCGAGATACCGTCAAGAATTTCTTACTATTGCATGGGAACAGATTCATGTTAGAAGTATTTTTCCTTTCCAATATTTTTCTATTGGAGGCTCTCTCATTCCTTTTATTGAGCATAATGATGCGAATCGGGCTTTAATGAGTTCTAATATGCAGCGCCAAGCAGTTCCACTTTCTCGGTCCGAGAAGTGCATTGTTGGAACTGGATTGGAACGCCAAACAGCTCTAGATTCAAGGGTTTCTATTATAGCCGAATGCGAGGGAAAGATCATTTCTAGCCATAGTCACAAGATCCTTTTATCAAGTAGTGGGAAGACTATAAGTATTCCTTTAGTTGCTCATCAGCGCTCTAACAAAAATACTTGTATGCACCAAAAACCTCGGGTTCCGGAGGGTAAATCCATTAAAAAAGGGCAAATTTTAGCGGAGGGAGCAGCTACACTTGGTGGGGAACTCGCTTTAGGAAAAAACGTTTTAGTAGCTTATATGCCGTGGGAGGGTTACAATTTTGAAGACGCAGTACTAATTAGCGAACGTTTGGTATATGAGGATATTTATACTTCTTTTCACATCCGAAAATATGAAATTCAGACAGATACGACAAGCCAAGGCTCCGCTGAAAAAATTACTAAAGAAATACCACATCTAGAAGAACATTTACTCCGCAATTTGGACAGAAATGGAGTTGTGAGGTTGGGATCTTGGGTAGAAACTGGCGATATTTTAGTAGGTAAATTAACGCCTCAGATAGCTAGTGAATCCTCGTATATCGCGGAAGCTGGATTATTACGGGCTATTTTTGGTCTTGAGGTATCCACTTCAAAAGAAACTTCTCTCAAACTACCTATAGGTGGAAGAGGGCGCATTATCGATGTGAAATGGATCCAGAGGGATCCCCTCGACATAATGGTTCGTGTATATATTTTACAGAAACGTGAAATCAAAGTTGGGGATAAAGTAGCAGGAAGACACGGGAATAAGGGGATCATTTCCAAAATTTTGCCTAGGCAAGATATGCCCTATTTGCAAGATGGAACACCTGTTGATATGGTCTTCAATCCCCTAGGAGTACCCTCACGAATGAATGTGGGACAAATATTTGAAAGCTCGCTTGGATTAGCAGGGGATCTGCTAAAGAAACATTATAGAATAGCACCCTTTGATGAGAGATATGAGCAAGAGGCTTCAAGAAAACTTGTGTTTTCGGAACTATATGAAGCCAGTAAACAAACAAATAATCCATGGATATTTGAACCCGAATACCCGGGAAAAAGCAGAATATTTGACGGAAGAACAGGAGATCCCTTTGAACAACCTGTTCTAATAGGGAAGTCCTATATTTTAAAATTAATTCATCAAGTTGATGAGAAAATCCATGGACGTTCTACCGGGCCCTACTCACTTGTTACCCAACAACCTGTTAGAGGGAGAGCCAAGCAAGGGGGACAACGAGTAGGAGAAATGGAAGTTTGGGCTTTAGAAGGATTTGGTGTTGCTCATATTTTACAAGAGATACTTACTTATAAATCTGATCATCTTATAGCTCGCCAAGAAATACTTAATGCTACGATCTGGGGAAAAAGAGTGGCTAATCACGAGGATCCTCCGGAATCTTTTCGAGTGCTCGTTCGAGAACTACGATCTTTGGCTCTAGAACTGAACCATTTCCTTGTATCTGAGAAGAACTTTCAGATTAATAGGGAGGATGTTTGATCGGATTAAATATAAATTCTTTTCTTATTTCTATTTTATGATTGACCAATATAAACATAAACAACTTCAAATTGGACTCGTTTCCCCTCAACAAATAAAGGCTTGGGCTAACAAAATCCTACCTAATGGGGAAGTCGTTGGCGAAGTCACAAGGCCCTCCACTTTTCATTATAAAACCGATAAACCAGAAAAAGATGGATTGTTTTGCGAAAGAATCTTTGGGCCCATAAAAAGCGGAATTTGTGCTTGCGGAAATTCTCGAGCGAGCATAGCTGAAAACGAAGACGAAAGATTTTGTCAAAAATGCGGGGTAGAATTTGTTGATTCTCGGATACGAAGATATCAAATGGGATACATCAAACTGGCATGTCCAGTGACTCATGTGTGGTATTTGAAAGGTCTTCCTAGTTATATCGCGAATCTTTTAGATAAACCCCTTAAGAAATTGGAGGGCCTAGTATACGGCGATTTCTCTTTTGCTAGGCCCAGCGCTAAAAAACCTACTTTCTTACGATTACGAGGTTTATTCGAAGATGAAATTTCATCGTGTAACCACAACATTTCTCCCTTTTTTTCTACTCCTGGCTTTGCAACATTTCGAAATAGGGAAATTGCGACAGGAGCAGGTGCTATTCGAGAACAATTAGCGGATTTGGATTTGCGAATTATTATAGAGAATTCCTTCGTTGAATGGAAGGAATTAGAAGACGAGGGGTATAGTGGAGATGAATGGGAAGATAGAAAAAGACGAATAAGAAAAGTTTTTTTAATTAGACGAATGCAATTGGCGAAACATTTTATTCAAACAAATGTCGAACCAGAATGGATGGTTTTGTGCTTATTACCGGTTCTTCCTCCCGAATTGAGACCCATTGTTTATAGGTCTGGGGATAAAGTAGTTACTTCGGATATTAATGAACTTTATAAGAGAGTTATCCGTCGGAACAACAACCTTGCCTATCTATTAAAAAGAAGTGAATTAGCGCCAGCAGATTTAGTAATGTGCCAGGAAAAATTGGTACAAGAAGCCGTGGATACACTTCTTGATAGTGGGTCCCGCGGGCAACCGACCAGGGATGGTCACAATAAAGTATACAAGTCACTTTCAGATGTAATTGAGGGCAAAGAGGGGAGGTTTCGTGAGACTCTGCTTGGGAAACGGGTCGATTACTCGGGGCGTTCTGTCATTGTTGTGGGTCCTTCGCTTTCATTACATCAATGCGGATTACCTCTAGAGATAGCAATAAAGCTTTTTCAGCTATTTGTAATTCGAGATTTAATCACGAAACGTGCTACTTCTAATGTCAGGATTGCTAAAAGGAAAATTTGGGAAAAGGAACCCATTGTATGGGAAATACTTCAAGAAGTTATGCGGGGGCATCCTGTACTGTTGAACAGAGCACCTACTCTGCATAGATTAGGCATACAGGCCTTCCAACCCACTTTAGTAGAGGGGCGTACTATTTGTTTACATCCATTAGTGTGTAAGGGTTTCAATGCGGACTTTGATGGGGATCAAATGGCTGTTCATCTACCTTTATCCTTGGAAGCTCAAGCGGAAGCCCGTTTACTTATGTTTTCTCATATGAATCTCCTATCTCCCGCTATTGGAGATCCTATTTGCGTGCCAACCCAAGACATGCTTATCGGACTTTATGTATTAACCAATGGAAACCGTCGAGGTATTTGTGCAAATAGATATAATAGTTGCGGAAACTATCCAAATAAAAAAGTCAACTACAATAATAATAATTATAAGTATACAAAAGATAAAGAACCTCATTTTTCTAGTTCCTATGATGCACTGGGAGCTTATAGACAGAAACGAATCGGTTTAAACAGTCCATTGTGGCTCCGATGGAAACTAGATCAACGCGTCACCGGGTCAAGAGAAGTTCCGATTGAAGTTCAATATGAATCTTTTGGGACTTATCATGAGATTTATGCCCACTATCTAATAGTCGGAAATAGAAAAAAAGAAACCCGTTCTATATACATTCGAACCACTCTTGGTCATATTTCTTTTTATAGAGAAATAGAGGAAGCCATACAAGGATTCAGTCGAGCCTATTCATACACTATCTAAAAAAGGAAGTTAGATTCGGCGATGCCCCTTTCGGGGGGCATTCCGATTTCGCTAGTACCATCTTTTTTGCCGCGCAAATTAAGATTGAGATTGAGGAAAGGGAGTAAATTTAAGTTTTCGAATCACTGACTCAGGCCTATTGTCGAATCCTACTCAGCAATTGTCGAATCCTACTCAGCCAAAAAAGGGGGTACTTATGTATGGCGGAACGGGCCAACCTGGTCTTTCATAATAAAGAGATAGACGGAACTGCTATGAAACGACTTATTAGCAGATTAATAGATCATTTCGGAATGGGATATACATCCCATATACTGGATCAAATAAAGGCTCTGGGCTTCCATCAAGCCACTACTACATCAATTTCTTTAGGAATCGAGGATCTTTTAACAATACCCTCTAAAGGATGGTTAGTCCAAGACGCGGAACAACAGAGTTTTCTTTTGGAGAAACACTATTATTATGGGGCTGTACACGCAGTAGAAAAATTACGCCAATCCGTTGAAATATGGTATGCTACAAGTGAATATTTGAAACAAGAAATGAATTCGAATTTTCGGATAACGGATCCGTCTAATCCAGTCTATCTAATGTCTTTTTCAGGAGCCAGAGGAAATGCATCTCAGGTACACCAATTAGTAGGGATGAGAGGGTTAATGGCGGATCCTCAAGGACAAATGATTGATTTACCTATTCAAAGCAATTTACGCGAGGGACTTTCTTTGACAGAATATATAATTTCCTGCTACGGAGCCCGCAAAGGGGTTGTAGATACTGCTGTACGAACAGCGGATGCTGGATATCTTACACGCAGACTTGTTGAAGTAGTTCAACATATTATTGTGCGTAGAAGAGATTGTGGTACTATCCGAGGTATTTCTGTGAGTCCTCAAAATGGGATGACAGAAAAACTTTTTGTCCAAACACTAATTGGTCGTGTATTAGCAGACGATATATATATTGGTTCACGATGCATTGCTGCTCGAAATCAAGATATTGGAATTGGATCAGTCAATCGATTCATAACTGCCTTTCGAGCACAACCGTTTCGAGCACAAGCAATATATATTAGAACCCCTTTTACTTGCCGGAGCACATCTTGGATCTGTCAATTATGTTATGGGCGGAGTCCCACTCATGGGGATCTGGTCGAATTGGGGGAAGCTGTAGGTATTATTGCGGGTCAATCAATCGGGGAGCCAGGGACTCAACTAACATTAAGAACTTTTCATACCGGTGGAGTATTCACAGGGGGTACTGCCGACCTTGTACGATCCCCCTCGAATGGAAAAATCCAATTCAATGAGAATTTGGTTCACCCCACACGTACCCGTCATGGGCAGCCCGCTTTTCTATGCTATATAGACTTGCGTGTAACTATTCAGAGTCAGGATATTCTGCATAGTGTGAATATTCCGTTAAAAAGCTTGATTCTAGTACAAAATGACCAATATGTAGAATCCGAACAAGTAATTGCGGAGATTCGTGCCGGAACGTCCACTTTGCATTTTAAAGAAAAGGTACAAAAGCATATTTATTCCGAATCAGACGGGGAAATGCACTGGAGTACTGATGTTTACCATGCGCCCGAATATCAATATGGTAATCTTCGTGGATTACCAAAAACAAGCCATTTATGGATATTGTCAGTAAGTATGTGCCGAGCCAGTATAGCATCCTTTTCGCTGCACAAGGATCAAGATCAAATGAATACGTATTCTTTTTCTCTTGACGGAAGATATATCTTTGACCTCTCAATGGCTAATGATCATGTAAGCCCTAGACTGTTGGATACTTTTGGTAAAAAGGATAAGGAAATTCTTGATTATTTAACGTCAGATCGAATCGTGTCCAACAAGCATTGGAATTTTGTCTATCCTTCTATTCTTCAAGATAATTCGGATTTGTTGGCAAAAAAACGAAGAAATAGGTTCGTCATTCCATTACAATATCATCAAGAACAAGAAAAAGAGCTAATATCCTGTTTGGGGATTTCGATTGAAATACCCTTTATGGGTGTTTTACGTAGAAATACTATTTTTGCTTATTTTGACGATCCACGATACAGAAAAGATAAAAGGGGTTCAGGAATTGTTAAATTTAGATATAGGACCTTAGAGGAAGAATATGGGATCCTAGAGGAAGGGTATAGGACTCTAGAGGAAGACTCAGAGGACGAATATGAGAGCCTAGAGAATGAATATAGGACCCGAGAGGACCAATATGAAACCCTAGAAGACGAATATAGCACTCTAGAGGACGAATATGAAACCCTAGAAGATGAATATGGGATCCTAGAGGCCGAATATAGGACTCTAGAGAAAGATTCAGAAGAAGAATCTCGGAACCCAGAGAACGAATATAAAAGTCGAGAGGACGAATATGGAACTCTAGAGGAAGACTCAGAAGAAGAATATGGGAGCCGTGAAGATGGTTCAGAGAACGAATACGGGGCTTTAGAAGAAGACTCAGAGGAAGACTCAGAGGACGAATATGGGAGCCCAGAGGAAGATTCTATCTTAAAAAAAGAGGGTTTTATTGAGCATCGAGGAACAAAAGAATTTACTCTAAAATATAAAAAAGAAGTAGATCGGTTTTTTTTCATTCTTCAAGAACTGCATATCTTGCCAAGATCCTCATCGCTAAAGGTACTTGACAATAGTATTATTGGAGTGGATACACAACTCACAAAAAATACAAGAAGTCGACTAGGTGGATTGGTCCGAGTGAAGAGAAAAAAAAGCCATACGGAACTAAAAATCTTTTCCGGAGATATTCATTTCCCTGAAGAGGCGGATAAGATATCCGGCGCCAGTTTGATACCACCAGAAAGAGAAAAAAAAGATTATAAGGACTCAAAAAAAAGAAAAAATTGGGTTTATGTTCAACGGAAAAAAATTCTCAAAAGCAAGGAAAAGTATTTTGTTTCGGTTCGACCCGCAACCGCATATGAAATGGACGAAGGGAGAAATTTAGCAAGACTTTTCCCGCAAGATCTCCTGCAAGAAGAGGATAATCTACAACTTCGACTTGTCAATTTTATTTCTCATGAAAATAGCAAGTTAACTCAAAGAATTTATCACACGAATAGTCAATTCGTTCGAACTTGCTTGGTAGTGAATTGGGAACAAGAAGAAAAAGAGGGGGCTCGTGCTTCCCTTGTTGAGTTAAGAACAAATGATCTGATTCGCGATTTCCTAAGAATTGAGTTAGTCAAGTCCACTATTTCATATACAAGAAGAAGGTATGATAGGACAAGTGCAGGACCGATTCCCAATAATAGGTTAGATCGCAACAATACCAATTCCTTTTATTCCAAGGCGAAGATTAAATCACTTAGCCAACATCAAGAAGCTATTGGCACCTTGTTGAATCGAAATAAAGACTACGCATCTTTGATGATTTTGCCGGCATCCAACTGTTCTCGAATTGGTTTATTCAAGAATTCAAAATATCCCAATGCGGTAAAAGAATCGAATCCTAGAATTCCTATTCGAGATATTTTTGGGCTCTTAGGGGCTATTGTACCTAATATATCGAATTTTTCTTCATCTTACTATTTATTAACGCATAATCAGATCTTGTTAAAAAAATACTTGTTCCTTGACAATTTGAAACAAACCTTCCAAGTACTTCAAGGGCTTAAATACTCTTTAATAGATGAAAATAAAAGGATTTCGAATTTAGACAGTAACATCATGTTGAATCCACTCCATTTTAATTGGCACTTTCTAAATCATGACTCATGGGAGGAGACATTGGCAATAATTCAGCTTGGACAATTTATTTGCGAAAATGTATGTCTATTTAAATCGCACATAAAAAAATCTGGTCAAATTTACATTGTTAATATGAACTCCTTTGTTATAAGAGCAGCTAAGCCTTATTTGGCCACTATAGGAGCAACTGTTCATGGTCATTATGGAAAAACCCTTTACAAAGGAGATAGGTTAGTTACCTTTATATATGAAAAATCGAGATCTAGTGATATAACGCAAGGTCTTCCAAAAGTAGAACAAATATTCGAAGCACGTTCAATTGATTCACTATCGCCGAATCTCGAAAGGAGAATTGAGGATTGGAATGAGCGTATACCAAGAATTCTTGGGGTTCCCTGGGGATTCTTGATTGGAGCTGAGCTAACCATCGCCCAAAGTCGTATCTCTTTGGTTAATAAGATCCAAAAGGTTTATCGATCCCAAGGGGTACAGATCCATAATAGACATATAGAGATTATTATACGCCAAGTAACATCAAAAGTACGGGTTTCCGAGGATGGAATGTCTAATGTTTTTTTACCCGGGGAATTAATAGGACTATTGCGAGCGGAACGAGCAGGGCGTGCTTTGGATGAATCGATCTATTATCGGGCAATCTTATTGGGAATAACAAGGGCTTCCCTGAATACCCAAAGTTTCATATCTGAAGCAAGTTTTCAAGAAACTGCTCGAGTTTTAGCAAAAGCTGCCCTACGAGGTCGTATTGATTGGTTGAAAGGCCTGAAAGAAAACGTAGTTCTGGGGGGAATTATACCTGTTGGTACCGGATTCCAAAAATTTGTGCATCGTTCCTCACAAGACAAGAACCTTTATTTCGAAATTCAAAAAAAAAATATATTCACGTCGGAAATGAGAGATATGTTGTTTCTCCATACAGAATTAGTTTCTTCTGATTCTGACGTAACAAACAATTTCTATGAAACATCAGACCCCCCATTTACTCCCATTTATACGATTTAAGGATACATAAAGCAGATTTTTTTTTAGTTTAATTTAAACTAGATTTTTGACCTTAGAATGCTAACAGGTCTTATTTTAGATTTTGTATTTTCATATTTTACTAAATAAAAGATAAAAGAAGTCAGTTAATTCATTAAGGCTATGTTTATATCATGTATCAATGGCCAATTCTGAGTAGAAGGTTCCATCGGAACAATTTTTATTTATTTCAAGATATTTAGGCTCTTTCTTAATCTTCAAAAAGAAAAAATTCCGTAATGGTAAGACGAAAAAAAGAAAAAAAAGGGAAGTGAAGTGTGGAAAAAATGACAAGAAGATATTGGAACATCAATTTGAAAGAGATGATAGAAGCAGGAGTTCATTTTGGTCATGGTATTAAGAAATGGAATCCTAAAATGGCCCCTTACATCTCGGCAAAGCGTAAAGGTACTCATATTACAAATCTCGCTAGAACGGCTCGTTTTTTATCAGAAGCTTGTGATTTAGTTTTTGATGCAGCAAGTCAGGGAAAAAGCTTCTTAATTGTTGGTACCAAAAAAAGAACAGCGGATTTAGTAGCATCAGCTGCAATAAGGTCTCGTTGTCATTATGTTAATAAAAAGTGGTTCAGTGGTATGTTAACGAATTGGTCGATTACCAAAACTAGACTTTCTCAATTTAGAGACTTAAGAGCGGAAGAAAAGATGGGAAAATTCCACCATCTTCCAAAAAGAGATGTGGCAATCTTAAAGAGAAAATTATCCACCTTGCAAAGATATCTCGGCGGGATTAAATATATGACGAGGTTGCCTGACATTGTGATCGTCCTTGATCAGCAAAAAGAGTATATAGCTCTTCGAGAATGTGCCATTTTGGGGATTCCTACTATTTCTTTAGTGGATACAAATTGTGACCCAGATCTCGCGAATATATCGATTCCTGCCAATGATGACACTATGACTTCAATTCGATTGATTCTTAACAAATTAGTATTTGCAATTTGTGAAGGCCGTTCTCTCTATATAAGAAATCGTTGATTAAGATTAAGAAGAATAGTTAATTCTTAAGCAACTAAGTAGATTTATCGGATCAGTTACTATTCTTTTTTGTTTTGCATAGATAAAAGAAGGGGAATATTGATATATATTAGAGGGTATTGATATATATTATCATTTGATGTGATTTCTTGGTATCCTAAATATAAAATTATAAGATTAATACTTCAGCTAAGTTGAGAAAGAGATGGTTGAATCAAAAGAATTCCTTTTTTGAAGTTCAATTTTTATCAGAGGACAATATGAATATTACACCATGTTCCATTAAAACACTCAAGGGGTTGTATGATATATCAGGCGTAGAAGTAGGCCAACACTTCTATTGGCAAATAGGAGGTTTCCAAATTCATGCCCAAGTACTAATCACTTCTTGGGTCGTAATTACTATCTTGTTAGGTTCAGTTATCTTAGCTGTTCGGAATCCACAAACCATCCCAACCGACGGTCAAAATTTCTTCGAATATGTCCTTGAGTTTATTCGAGATTTAAGCAAAACTCAGATTGGAGAAGAATATGGTCCCTGGGTCCCCTTTATTGGAACTATGTTCCTTTTTATTTTTGTTTCGAATTGGTCGGGTGCTCTTTTACCTTGGAAAATTATAGAGTTACCCCACGGGGAATTAGCAGCGCCTACGAATGATATAAATACTACTGTTGCTTTAGCTTTACTCACATCAGCGGCATATTTTTATGCGGGTCTTACCAAAAAAGGATTGAGTTATTTCGAGAAATATATTAAACCAACCCCAATCCTTTTACCAATTAACATCCTAGAAGATTTCACAAAACCATTATCGCTTAGTTTTCGACTTTTCGGAAATATATTGGCGGATGAATTAGTCGTTGTTGTTCTTGTTTCTTTAGTCCCCTTAGTAGTCCCTATACCGGTCATGTTTCTTGGATTATTTACAAGCGGTATTCAAGCTCTTATTTTTGCAACGTTAGCCGCAGCCTATATAGGTGAATCGATGGAAGGTCATCATTGAATTGACTCATTTTCGAAATAGTCTTTTTTTTTTAGCTTAGCCCAATTCATGCATGGTTCCAGATAATCCTCCTGGTTAGAAAACTAACTAGTTCGAAATGCGTATGAATATATAACCTAGAGTTGTAGGAGAGAGAATAGACTATATTACGGAATTGTTAAATTATATATGCATTCAGGGGGGGGGCGGAATTCGGTTAGATCTATATCCTTAATGTCTATAAGACAGTCATCTTTTGTGCGGAATTATTTTGGAATTGGATTCAATAGAAAATGAGAAAATACACAAACAAAATAGAGGAAACAAATGTATATAGGATTTTTTTGATTTCAAAGTTAGATTCATTATCTAATCCGATCTATAGAATTCCCCCCGATATGGAATTGGATTCCATATCCAGTTCTATGCATGCAGCATTCCATATCCAGTTCTATGCAGGATATTGTTATCAATTGTATACCTTAATTTGATTCCTATTGGATTTGGATTAGTTCGATTTCAATAGGGGTTCTTCCTGTATTTTGTCTTTTATTATAGATTAGATGAAGGGGAAAAAGAGAACTCAAGAATATCGAAGAGTAAAAAAAAAAGGATGGAATGAAAGGGTGGTTGGTTGGAAAGAAAGAGAAATAGAATAATGAAAATCATATGAATTTACACAAATCTCTAATGATTAGAAAAGAAACTAAAAATGAGATCTCGAAATAGTTCAGACGATTTAGATTATCATTTCAATAGAGCTTACAAGTGAAAAGTAATAATTTCTTGGTTGATTGTATCCTTAACCATTTGTTTTTTTTTTTGACACGAGGAACTCACCATGAATCCACTAATTGCTGCTGCTTCCGTTATTGCTGCTGGATTGGCCGTAGGGCTTGCTTCTATTGGGCCTGGAGTTGGTCAAGGTACTGCTGCAGGACAAGCTGTAGAAGGTATTGCGAGACAGCCAGAAGCAGAAGGGAAAATACGAGGTACTTTATTGCTTAGTCTAGCTTTTATGGAAGCTTTAACAATTTATGGGCTGGTTGTGGCACTAGCGCTCTTATTTGCGAACCCTTTTGTTTAATCCTAAAAAAGAAAATGAGTCCTTTAGATTAGATACTTTTTTCTTTTTTTAGTAAATTGGTATTTGCTTCTGTAATTCCAAGTATATCAATACTTTATATTTATTATATTATTCCAGGAATTTTTTATTTATCGGGACAGACAATACCCCGGGAAGGGTTGATTTGAGCATGATCAATTTAGGTAGAAGATATGCTCGCCCTCTTCCTTCCCGTCCTTAGTTTAGGATAGTGGAAAGTCTTTTTCCTTTTATTTTAGTAATTTTGGGAACATTTTAACAAAGGAGATCTTTCACAAGTCAAACGCAACCTAAGACTTAATCTAAAAGAAATTATTAGATTGAATCTATTTGCATTAAAAAAATTGCATTAAAAAAACCGATAAAAAAGGGGCGAGCGAAGTAAGTGATCGAAAAACTTTCTTCTTTGTTCGTCCTATCTATAAGAGGAGAGCATATGAAAAATGTAACCCATTCTTTTGTTTTTTTAGCTCACTGGCCATTCGCTGGGAGTTTCGGGCTTAATACCGATATTTTAGCAACAAATCTAATAAATCTAACTGTAGTGGTTGGCGTATTGATTTTTTTTGGAAAGGGAGTGTGTGCGAGTTGTCTATTTCAAGAATAGATTGGATCTATCCGGCTGCACTTTATAATATTTTTTAGTATTTTGGGGATAAATAAAGGTGCACGATCTCGACGAATTACTTCTGAATAACTTCAGAAATCATATGAAAGAACCATAGCATTTCGCGACTCATTGGTAAATTTACTTTGATTCTCTATAGACCAATAATGTGAGACCATTAACACGGTTAAAGCTAAACTGCTTGAAGTCCAGGCAAAAAGGGGTACTCTTTCTACAACTATATTAGTATCGAAATGCTTTATTAGTATCCAAATACTTTAAACGGGAAATAGCTAGTGTAGAATTTATCTGATATAGAACACTCATATCGATAAAGTGGTTTGAACTATTTACTAGAAGGGCACCCTGCCCTTTTTCCAATGCCGAATCGACGACCTGTGTATACAAAAAAAGAGAAATTTTTTGGATTTAAGGAAAAAAAAGAATTCTAGCAATTTTCATTTTCCATTTATTTAGTTTTTTTTCTTAATGAAATTGAAATTGTTAACTAACAGAGCAAACAAAAATAAAGAAACAACTTTGCTGACCATGATAGATTTTTATCTAGTCAGAAGAGTCCTCTTAATATTTATCTAGTCTTATAGAAGATTTATCTAGTCTTATAGAATAGAAGTTTCGGTATATTGAAATACAAAGAGAAAAGAGGATAGAGGATAGGCTCATTACATAAAAAAAAATATGGAAATAGCCATAATACATAGCAAAAAAGAAAAAAGGAGCGTGAGAGCCAAATGAATCGAAAGATTCATGTTTGGTTCGGGAAGAGATCATAAAAGTTGTAAACTTAATAGCAAGATAATCTACTTTCATTAAAAGATTTATTAGATAATCGAAAACAGAGGATCTTAAGTACTATTCGAAATTCGGAAGAATTGCGTAGAGGCACCCTTGAACAACTCGAAAAAGCTCGGCTTCGATTACAGAAAGTCGAACTAGAAGCGGATGAGTATCGGATGAATGGATACTCTGAGATAGAACGAGAAAAAGCAAATTTGATTAATGCTACTTCTATTAGTTTGGAACAATTAGAAAAGTCTAAAAATGAAACCCTTTATTTTGAAAAACAAAGAGCGATGAATCAGGTCCGACAACGGGTTTTCCAACAAGCCGTACAAGGAGCTCTAGGAACTCTGAATAGTTGTTTGAATACCGAGTTACATTTCCGTACGATTCGTGCTAATATTGGCATTCTCGGGGCCATAGAATGGAAGAAATAAAAAAATTTATTAGGCCTTGAACTTCTACTTTCGTTTAGAATTTAGGCATTATTTTTCCCCTTGCTTGCGAAAAAAAAGATTCAAGAATGGCAACCCTTCGAGTCGACGAAATTCATAAAATTCTCCGCGAACGTATTGAACAATATAATAGGAAAGTAGGAATTGAGAATATAGGTCGCGTAGTTCAAGTGGGGGATGGGATTGCTCGTATTATAGGTCTTGGTGAAATAATGTCAGGTGAATTAGTTGAATTTGCAGAAGGGACTAGAGGTATTGCTCTGAATTTGGAATCCAAAAATGTTGGGATTGTATTAATGGGCGATGGGTTGATGATACAAGAAGGAAGTTTTGTAAAAGCAACAGGAAGAATTGCTCAGATACCCGTAAGCGAGGCTTACTTGGGTCGTGTTATAAATGCTCTCGCTAAACCTATTGATGGGAGAGGCGAAAT